GAGCACATTATTTTAATAATGTATACAGATACATTTTGGGCCAGAAATTTACTACCAGGGGTCTTCCTGTTTACGGGGGGGTTTACAGGAGTGTTAGAGATCTCAGGAGTGTTGGGGGGGTAGGGGGGGTTTAACGCGCAAAAACCCAGGGTACTCTTAGATAAGTTCCAGGAAACAAGTCATAGTGTATGCACTTGATATATCAATATGTGGTTCTTATGTAATGACCTCTGTAATATGATGACATTTCCTTGTATTCAAGGGAAATGTACAACCTTGTTATATCATTTCTGTATGCACTGTGAAATGCAAGTTGAAAGGAAACCAGAAAAAAAATACCAGTGACCCTCTAGAGAGAACGCCCGGCATGGGGGGTGCTCCCGCTTATGTATTACCACCATTAACTTATGCAAGCGTCGATGAAAGTGTGAGGAATGATACCAATTAATGGCCCTGAAATAGGAACCAAATGCCAGGAATAGTTCATATTGTGAAACCCCCACGATACTTGTCCCTCACCTTCAATAAACGTATGCATTAAGAAATCAACTGATGGTCGGTTCTTATTACATTAAGATTTTGAGTTTGACGGGGTGTTGAGTCCGTGGTATATCTTGACTCATGGACTGAGCTGTTAGGAACTTAAGTTTCGCCTGTAATTATATAAATTGCTTTGGAGTTATCATTTAATGCTTTGTGTCCCTCTAATTTTAATGGTGCTGTCATGAATGGGGAGTACCAAGAAATGGTGATAATACATATATGTACCTGAGTTATATTGATATGGTTAATATAAATGTATGGTGTATATACATATATGTACAGAAAGTAGTTTAATTAGAATATTAGCTTTGGGAGTTGATGGCGGAGGTGAAATTCCCCCCTTTCTGAGTCAGGCAGTAGGAAGAAATTTAATCTTCGACCTTCGGTTTACAAGACCGACGCTCTGAAGCTGAGCTACTAGTGCAACGTCATTCGAGAGTTTTGTTCTCGAGTCAGCCTGCTAGTGGGAAGAGAATAAGGAAGAGGCTGAAGTAAAGGATGGATGCGACTTGGCCAATAATAATGAAGGGGTGCTCTACAGGCATGCCTCCAATTCAGGTTAGGATGAGGACGTCTGCGATAAGGGTTCAGAAAAGAAATTGAGTGAGGGGTCGGAATGTGAGTCCTCGTTGTTTAGAAGTGTGAAGAATGGGGACCACTATCAGGACGAGGATGGAAGCGAGGAGCGCAAGAACGCCTCCAAGTTTATTCGGGATGGACCGGAGAATGGCATAGGCGAATAAGAAGTATCATTCTGGTTTGATATGGGGCGGGGTGACGAGGGGGTTGGCAGGGGTGAAGTTGTCTGGGTCTCCTAGGAGGTTTGGGGAGAAGAGGGCCAGGGAGGTAAGGCAGATAATAAGAATAGCGAAGCCAAGGAGATCTTTGTAGGTAAAGTAGGGGTGGAAGGGGATTTTATCTGCGTCTGAGTTCAAACCAAGAGGGTTGTTTGAGCCTGTTTCATGTAGGAAAAGTAAGTGGAGAAGGGTTGCGGCTGCGACGATGAAAGGAAGAAGGAAGTGGAAAGCAAAGAAGCGGGTGAGGGTGGCATTATCTACTGAAAACCCGCCCCAGATCCACTGAACCAGGGTATTGCCTACGTAGGGTACGGCGGATAAGAGGTTTGTAATGACGGTGGCCCCTCAGAATGACATTTGTCCTCAGGGGAGGACATAGCCAACAAAGGCAGTTATTATTACCAGGAGGAAAAGTACAACCCCAATGTTTCATGTCTCTTTGTACAGGTAAGAGCCATAGTAAAGGCCTCGTCCGATGTGGAGGTAGAGACAGATGAAGAAGAAAGAGGCACCGTTGGCGTGGAGGTTTCGAATGAGTCAGCCGTAATTGGCGTCTCGGCAGATGTGGGCGACGGATGAGAAGGCTATAGAGATGTCTGATGTATAATGTATTGCAAGGAATAGCCCTGTAAGGATTTGGGCGGCCAAGCAAAGTCCGAGTAGCGAGCCGAAGTTTCATCAGGCTGAAATATTAGAGGGGGCAGGGAGATCAACTAATGCGTCATTTGCAATTTTTAAAAGGGGGTGCGTCTTTCGTAGGCTTGTCATTAACATCGGAGTTTTTGTAGTTGAAGAACAACGGTGGTTTTTCAAGCCGTTAGTCCTGGTTAAAGTCCTGGCAGAAACCTATGACTTACATTATGTGTTTACTTCTGTTTGGCCTGGTAGTGGGTGTAGTTGCGGTGGCTTCAAATCCTTCACCGTATTTTGCTGCTTTAGGGTTAGTTGTAGTTGCGGGGTTGGGCTGTGGGGTACTCGTGTGACATGGGGGCCATTATTTATCATTAGTCTTGTTTTTAATCTACTTAGGAGGTATGCTAGTAGTGTTTGCGTATTCGGCAGCTTTAGCCGCAGAACCTTACCCAGAGGGTTGGGGAAGTGGTGCGGTTGTGGCTTACATTTTTGTGTATCTTGTAGGAGTGGTTGCGGTATCAGGTCTCTTTTGAGGGGGGTGATATGAGACTTCCTGGGTCCCTGTGGACGAGCTTGGAGAAATATCGGTGTTGCGGGGGGATTCGGGAGGTGTGGCGTTGATGTATGGAGGGGGTGGGGGAATGTTGGTAGTTGGGGCGTGGGTACTATTATTAACTTTATTCGTGGTGCTTGAGTTGACGCGGGGATTAAGCCGTGGCAGTCTTCGGGCGGTTTAAAAAATTACAACTAGAACCACAAGGGCTAGTGTAATTAAAAAGAAGGTAAGGAATGTTTTGATTTTGCCGCGCTGGGTGTTGCTTGTTCAGGTAACCAGAGGTTTGTTAAGGCGGGCTAGGGCTTTGGGGATCAGTTTTTCTAGTCAGGTTAAGTCAATTATTTGGGAGGCAATTTTTTGACCGAGGAGTAGAGCGAGTTTGGACATTGTACGGTGGACGATGCTTGGGAAAAAGCCAAGTATGTTGGAAAAGTGGTGGGGAGTTGATTCGGGGGTCGGTTTAAACTGTTTGTTTGTGATGGAGGCAAGGTCTAGGGCTACGACGAAGCCAAGGAGGGAGACGGCGAGGGCGGATAGTTTTAGGTGGTCAGGCATGGTTAAAACGGGGGTTTTGAGGGGGGTTATGGTGAGGGTAATTAGAAGGCCAGCGATGATACTTCCTCAGGCAAGGCGTTTAAGAGGGTTGATGACTGCTGGGTTGTTTTCATTGATGGGAATATATCCGCTGAATCGGGGGTAGCCGATGACCACGAAGAAAATTAGTCGAAGGCTGTAGACGGCCGTAAAAGAGGTGGCGATAAGGGTGAGGGCAAGGGCTCAGGCGTTAAGGTGAGATGAGGCTAGTGCTTCAATGATGGCGTCTTTAGAGAAGAAGCCTGCTAGGAAGGGGGTGCCTGCAAGAGCTAGGCTTCCAATAGTAAAGCAGGTGGAGGTGACGGGGGCGAGATGAAGTATGCCTCCCATTTTTCGAATATCTTGTTCGTCGTTGAGACAGTGGATGAATGAGCCTGCACAGAGGAAGAGTATCGCCTTGAAGAATGCGTGGGTGCAGATGTGAAGGAAAGCGAGTTGGGGCTGGTTGAGTCCGATGGCTACTATTATTAGGCCAAGTTGGCTGGATGTGGAGAAGGCAATAATTTTTTTGATATCATTTTGGGTGAGGGCGCAGGTGGCTGTAAGTAGGGTGGTTAGGGAGCCTAGGCCGAGGCAGATGGTGAGGGCTATTTGGTTGTTTGCTAAGAGGGGGCTGAGTCGAATAAGGAGGAAAATGCCAGCGACGACCATAGTGCTAGAGTGGAGTAGTGCTGAGACTGGTGTGGGGCCTTCTATGGCGGCGGGGAGTCATGTGTGGAGTCCAAATTGGGCTGATTTTCCGGTTGCAGCAAGAATAAGTCCTAGGAGGGGAAGGGTGAGGTCTTCATTTTGGGCTAGTACAAATAGTTCTGACATCTCTAGGGAATTAAATTTTATTGCGATGCTAGCCAGGGCTAGGAATAGACCAATATCTCCAATTCGGTTGAGGATGACCGCTTGAAGAGCTGCGGTGTTTGCGTCTGCTCGGCCATGCCACCAGCCAATTAAGAGGAAGGACATAATTCCTACACCCTCCCAGCCGATAAAGAGTTGGAATAAATTTCCGGCTGTAACAAGGATGATTATAGCAATTAGGAAAGTGAGGAGGTAGTCGTAAAATAGATCAAGGAGTGGGCTAGAATATATGTATCAGAATGTAAATTCAAGAATGGATCATGTAACAAAAAGGGCAATAGGGATGAAGATAAGTGAGTAATGGTCAAACTTAAGGCTGATGTTGATGTTAAAAAAGGGGGTTTCTAGGCAAGTTAATCCGGTGACTACTGCTTCTGTCCCTTCATTAAGGAATAGGAAAAGAGGGAGGAGGCTAACAAAGAAGGCTGTTTTGATAGTCGATTTGACCAGGGGAGTGGCCGGGGCAGGGGTCGATGGGGTGATGAGCGGCTGTGCCAGGAAGAAGAAAATCGAGATTAAACTCGATGTTAAAGCTAGTGGGGTCATAGACATAGCTGCCACTTGGATTTGCACCAAGAGTTACTGGTTCCTAAGACCAGGGGATGAGCTGTTATCCTTTAGCAGCAGTTCGAGTGAGCCCTGGGGTTCAACCAAGGTGGCGAGGATTAGCAGTCTTCGTTGCTAGCGAGCCTCTCTCGGTGAACAAGAGGGCTTTAACCTCTATTTTTAGAATCACAATCTAATATTTTTGTTAAATTATGTCTACAAGCGGTTCAGCCTGTGATGAGTTGGGGTTTAAGCATTAAGAGGAGTAGGGGTAGTAGGTGGAGGGCCACTAGGAGATGTTCTCGAGAGTGGGAGGGTTCTAGGGCAAGGATATGTGCTGAAAGGGGGCCTCGTTGGGTTGTAATGAATATGTAGAGGGAATACCCAGCGGTAATTAGGGTTCCAGCCCCTGTAAGAAGCAGGGTTCATCCCGACCAGTTGAATAGGGAGGTGATGATCATTAGTTCCCCCATGAAATTGGGGAGTGGTGGAAGGGCCAGGTTGGCAAGGCTGGCAAAAAACCATCAGGTGCCCATTAGGGGGAGGGCTACTTGGAGACCTCGGGCGAGAATCATTGTCCGACTATGGGTTCGTTCATAGTTTGTGTTGGCAAGGCAGAATAGGGCAGAGGAGGTGAGACCGTGTGCAATTATAAGGATTAGGGCGCCTGTAAAACCTCAGGGGGTTTGAACAAGAATCCCGCCCACGACAAGGCCCATGTGGCCAACAGATGAGTAGGCGATGAGAGATTTCAGGTCTGTCTGGCGTAAACAGATTAAGCCAGTCATAACTACGCCTCAAAGTGCAAAGATAATGAAGGGGTAGCTCAGTTCTTTGGTTAGGGGCTCGAGCACAGGGAGAACTCGCATTATTCCGTAACCCCCCAGTTTTAGGAGGACGGCGGCAAGGACTATTGAACCTGCGATTGGGGCTTCAACATGGGCTTTGGGCAGTCATAGATGAACGCCATAGAGGGGTATTTTTACTAAGAATGCTAGTAGGCAGCCCATTCATCAGATTTTATCGGCAACGGTGGTGAGGGGAACAGGGTTTGAGAATTGTAGGGTCAGGAGGGATAGGGTCCCGGCGCTGTTTTGGAGAAGAAGGAGGGCGACAAGCAGGGGGAGTGACCCGGCTAGGGTATAAAATAGAAAGTAGGTTCCTGCGTTGAGTCGCTCTGCCTGGTTACCTCAGCGGGTAATAAGAAATAGGGTCGGAATTAGGGTGGCTTCAAATATTACGTAAAACATAATTACTTCGGTGGCGCTAAAAGCTAGGATAAGAAAAATTTGTAGGGATGTCAGAAGGGTAATATATATTCGTTGTCGATTAGTGGGCTCGGAAGCTGTATGATTTTGGCTTGCAAGAATTATGAGGGGGAGAAGCCAGCAGGTAAGGACTAGGAGGGGGGTGGAGAGGGGGTCTGTTGCTATGTAGGAGTTTAGGAAAGTTCAGCCTGTCTCTGATGGGTTTTTAAATCAGTTAATGCTAACAAGTGCAATTAGTAGGCTGTGTGTAAGTGTGGTAGGTCAGAGTCATTTGGAGGGAACTAGTCAAGTTGTTGGGACTAGTATAAGTGTTGGGACAAGGATTTTTAGCACTGCAACAGGCTTAGGCTTTGCAGTCGATCAGAGCCATGGGTTCGGGAGGTTGCAACTAGTAGGGCGAGGCCTGCGCTTGCTTCACAAGCTGAGAATGCCAGCAGGAGTATAGGGGCAGTTGAGAAATTAGTGGAGTTTAGTTGAAGGGTCCATAGGGAGAGGGCAATAAACAGAGAGAGCATTATCCCCTCTAGGCAGAGAAGAGCGGAGAGAAGGTGGGTTCGATGGAATGCTAGGCCGGTTAATCCTAGAACGAAGGCCGAAGAGAAGGCATAATGGACGGGGGTCATTAGGTAAGTGTGGACTTTAACCACGAGTTTTTGAGCCGAAATCAAATGTTTTTCTTAAACTAATAACCTATTCAGCTCACTCAAGTCCCCCTTGAAGTCACTCATAGATTAGTCCTAAGGTGAGGAGGGCCAAAACTGCTGTGGCCCAGAGGAAGGTTAGGAGGGGGGATAATAATTGGTCTCCCCAGGGGAGGGGTAGGAGAAGGGCAATTTCTAAATCAAACAGGAGAAATAGGATGGCAACGAGGAAAAATCGCAGGGAGAAAGGCAATCGGGCGGTGCCGAGGGGGTCAAAACCGCATTCATATGGGGATAGCTTTTCGTGGTCCGGGGTTATTTGGGGGAGTCAAAATGAGATAGTGGCTAGGATGGCTGAAAGGAGGGTGGTGATGATGAAGATGGTTGTGATTAGATTCATTATCTTTCCTTGGACTTTAACCAAGACCTGGTGATTGGAAGTCACTGATACTAATTTAGTACTAGAAAGATTACGAGCCTCATCAATAGATGGAGATGTAGAGGAACAGTCAAACGACGTCTACGAAATGTCAATATCAGGCAGCCGCTTCAAATCCGAAGTGGTGTTCTGATGTGAAGTGATACTGGATCTGACGAAGGAGGCAGACGGCTAGGAATGTGGACCCAATAATAACGTGTAGTCCGTGGAAACCTGTGGCCACAAAGAATGTGGCGCCGTAGACACCATCTGCAATGGTAAAGGGGGCTTCGTAGTACTCTATGGCTTGGAGGAAGGTGAAGTAGAACCCAAGGAGGATGGTAAGCGTCAGAGAGTGAATGGCTTGTTTGCGTTCCCCTTCTATAATGCTGTGGTGGGCTCAGGTGACTGTCACTCCGGAAGCTAGAAGTACTGCAGTATTGAGCAAGGGGACTTCAAATGGGTCCAGGGTGGTGATGCCGGTAGGGGGTCAGCAGCCTCCTAGTTCGGGGGTGGGGGCAAGACTTGCATGGTAGAATGCTCAGAAAAATCCTAGGAAAAAGAAAACTTCAGATGTGATAAATAGGATTATTCCGAATCGAAGGCCTTTTTGGACGGGGGGAGTGTGATGTCCTTGGAATGTCCCTTCTCGGACGATGTCTCGTCATCATTGATATATTGTGAGGAGAAGCAGAACAAGGCCTAGGGTTAGGAGAATCGTAGAGTGGAAATGAAATCAGATTGCGAGCCCTGATGTCAGGAGAAGGGCGGCGACGGCCCCTGTTAGGGGTCAGGGACTGGGGTCTACTATATGGTATGCGTGTGCTTGGTGGGCCATTAGACGTTTTCTTGTAGGTAGAGGCTTAGAAGCAAAACAAATACGTAGGCTTGAATTATTGCTACGGCAACTTCTAAGAGGGTAAGCAAAAATAGGAGGATTGTTGTAAGGATTGCTACTGCGGGCATTATGGATAGCAGCACGAAAGCTGCTGTGGAGGTAAGTTGTATTAAGAGGTGTCCGGCGGTAAGATTAGCAGTTAACCGCACGCCTAGGGCTAGAGGACGAATTAGTAAGCTAATTGTTTCGATGATTACTAGGACTGGAATAAGTGGTGTAGGGGTGCCTTCTGGTAAGAGATGTCCTAGGGCAGCGGTTGGTTGGTTACGTAGCCCAATAAGAACTGTTGCGAGTCAAAGTGGGAAGGCGAGGGCTAGGTTGAGGGACAATTGTGTTGTGGGGGTGAAGGTGTATGGGAGAAGGCCTAAAATATTGAGGGTAATGAGGAAAATCATGAGGGAGGTTAGGATTAAGGCCCATTTGTGACCCCCTAGGCTGAGGGGTGTGAGAATTTGCTGGGTAAATCGGTTAATAAATCAGGCTTGAAGGGTTAGTAGGCGATTGTTAAGTCATCGTGAAGTAGGAGAAGGGAAAAAAATTCAAGGGAGGGTAAGGGCTAGAGCTAGCAATGGAATGCCTAAATAGGTAGGAGATATAAATTGATCAAAGAGGCTTACAGTCAGGGTCAGTTTCAGGTGTCCGCTTTAGACTCCTGTGTGCTCTGTAGGGCAGGTTCATTTGGAAATAAGTGTGCTATTACTTTGGGGGGTAAAATAATTAAAAATGTAAGTCATGAGAAGACTATGATGGCTAGTCAGGGTGCCGGGTTAAGCTGAGGCATGCCGCTAAGGGTGGTTGGGGGCCACCAGTCTTTAGCTTAAAAGGCTAATGCTAGTCCCTATATTAGCTTCTCAGCGAGGCTTCTTCAAGTATTAAGGCAGTTCAGGACTCAAAGTGGTTTAATGGGACTGCTTCAATAACGATAGGTATGAAGCTATGGTTGGCTCCACAGATTTCGGAGCACTGCCCATAGAAAACTCCGGGGCGAGCTGCAATGAAGGCTGTCTGGTTCAGGCGGCCAGGGACTGCATCTATTTTGATCCCCAGGGTGGGGACTGCTCATGAGTGTAGGACGTCTTCGGCAGAAATTAGTACTCGAATGGGGGATTCGACGGGAATTACCATTCGGTGATCTGCTTCTAGGAGACGGAACTGGCCGGGGGTGAGGTCTTGTGTTGGAATTATGTATGAGTCAAAGCCAAGGTCTTCGTAGTCAGTATATTCGTAGGATCAATATCATTGATGGCCCATGGCCTTGATTGTTAGGTGGGGGTCGTTGATTTCGTCCATTAGATAAAGAATCCGAAGGGATGGCAGAGCAATCAAGATTAAGGTAATTGCAGGAAGAACCGTTCAAATAGTCTCAATTTCTTGGGAGTCAAGAATAAGTTTGTCTGATAAATTAGTGGTAATTATGCAGACAATAATGTAAAGTACTATGACGCTAATAAGGAATACAATTATTAAAGCGTGGTCGTGAAAGTAAAGAAGTTCCTCCATAAGGGGGGAAGTTGCATCTTGAAATCCTACTTGGGCGGGATGTGCCATTAATTATGTAAGATACGTGGGGGTTTAACCCACGATGCTGCCTTGACAAGGCAATGTAAATTCTTTACTAGTATCTTATAAAGAAAGTGGCAGAGCGGTTATGCAGTTGGCTTGAAACCAACCCATGGGGGTTCAACTCCTTCCTTTCTCGTACGGCTGTATTGAACTTGTACAAATGGAGGTTCTTCAAAGGTGTGGTAAGGGGGAGGGCAGCCGTGGAGCCATTCCACGTTGGTGGTTGTGAATCGGACCCCTAGTACCTCTCGTTTGGCGGTAAAGGCTTCTCAAATAATAAACAGGAGCAGGACTACTGCTACTAAGGAAATTAGGGAGCCTATAGAAGAGACAGTATTTCATAGGGCATACGCGTCTGGGTAGTCAGAGTATCGGCGAGGCATCCCGGCAAGTCCGAGGAAATGCTGAGGGAAGAAAGTGAGGTTGACACCCGTGAACATAATTGCAAAGTGGGTCTTTGATCAGGTAGGGTGAAGCGTGTACCCTGTAAATAATGGGAACCAGTGAACAAAGCCCCCCATGATGGCGAATACTGCTCCTATCGAGAGGACATAGTGGAAATGAGCAACTACGTAGTAGGTGTCATGAAGAACAATGTCTAGGGAGGAGTTGGCCAGCACGATCCCTGTCAGCCCACCCACTGTAAAGAGGAAGATGAAGCCGAGGGCTCATAAGAATGCGGCTTCTCATTTAAGAATGCCTCCGTGGAGGGTCGCAAGTCAGCTGAAGACTTTAACACCAGTCGGGATGGCAATAATTATTGTGGCGGACGTGAAGTATGCTCGGGTATCCACATCTATACCAACTGTAAACATGTGATGGGCCCAGACGATAAATCCCAGAAGGCCGATGGCCATCATAGCTCAAACCATGCCCATGTACCCGAAAGGTTCTTTCTTACCGGAGTAGTAGGCAACGATGTGGGATACCATACCGAATCCGGGCAAAATCAGAATATAAACTTCGGGGTGACCGAAGAATCAGAACAAGTGTTGATAGAGGATGGGGTCACCTCCGCCAGCAGGGTCGAAAAAGGTTGTATTTAGGTTGCGGTCTGTTAAAAGTATTGTAATACCGGCGGCTAAGACAGGGAGGGAGAGGAGCAGGAGAACTGCTGTAATTAGGACAGCTCATACAAACAGAGGCGTCTGGTATTGTGTGATGGCAGGGGGTTTTATGTTGATGATGGTCGTAATAAAGTTAATGGCCCCTAGAATAGAGGAAACCCCTGCGAGATGGAGGGAGAAGATGGCTAGATCGACGGAGGCTCCTGCGTGGGCCAGATTGCTAGCAAGTGGCGGGTATACTGTTCACCCGGTTCCGGCCCCCGCTTCAACGCCTGAGGAAGTGAGCAGGAGGAGGAAGGAGGGGGGCAGGAGCCAGAAGCTTATGTTATTTATTCGAGGGAATGCTATGTCGGGCGCCCCAATCATTAGGGGAATGAGCCAGTTTCCGAAACCTCCAATCATGACGGGCATAACTATAAAGAAAATTATGACGAAGGCATGTGCTGTAACAATTACGTTATAAACTTGATCGTCTCCAAGGAGGGAGCCGGGTTGACTTAGTTCTGCTCGGATTAGTAGACTCAGGGCTGTGCCCACTATTCCGGCTCATGCACCGAAAATTAGGTAGAGGGTGCCGATGTCTTTGTGGTTGGTAGAGAAAAATCAACGTGTGATTGCCATAGGTAGGATGGCTGAGCGCTAGGCGGTGGATTGTAGCCCCATGGACAGAGGTTCAAATCCTCTTCTTACCAAGCTCTGAGGTGTTTAACATATCAGATTGCAAATCTGAAGAAGCAGACTAACATCTGCCGGGGCTTTCCCCCGCCCTCGCCCCCGTTTCGGGCGGGGGAAAGGTAAACGGATGCTCGCTGGTTTGCGCGCTTAGCTGTTAACTAAGAGTTTGCAGGATCGAGGCCTGCTCGTTTAGGGAAGGCTTTAGCTTAATTAAAGTGTCTGTTTTGCATGCAGACGATGTGGGTTAGTATCCCGCAGGTCTTACAGGGACTGGGGGATTTTCACCCTCGCTGAGGGCTTTGAAGGCCCTTGGTCTTAAATTATCCTAAGTCTCTAGGAAGTTAAAAGTGCTGTGATGGTAGGAGTAAGTGGGAGAAGCATAAGGGTGGCCGTCACTGAGATGGCGAGGGGGAATGTGATTTGGGATGATTGGAAACGTCAAGGGGGCGTACCTGTTGGGGTGTTGGGGAATATTGTCAGGGCCATGGCGTAGGAGAGGCGTAGGTAAAAATAGAGGCTGAGGAGTGCAGTTAGTGCGGCCAGGGTGGCGGTTAGGGCCAGGTCTTGTTTGGAGAGTTCTTGAAGGATAAGTCATTTTGGCATGAAGCCGGAGAGTGGGGGGAGGCCTCCTAAGGAAAGGAGGACGAGGGGTATGAGGGCAGTGAGTGCGGGTGCCTTGGTCCAAGCGGTGGCTAGTGCATTAATGTTGGTTGCGTTAGTTAGTTTAAATGCAAGGAATGTTGAGAATGTCATAATGAGATATATGAGGAGGGTTAAGAGGGTTAGAGCGGGGGAGAATTGTAGGACGAGAACCATTCAGCCAAGGTGGGCGACTGAGGAGTAGGCGAGGATTTTGCGTAGTTGGGTTTGATTAAGTCCTCCTCAGCCTCCCACAAGGGTTGAAGCTAGGCCCAGGATAATCAGGAGGGTGGAGTTGGCGGGGTAAATTTGGATAAGGAGTGCGAAGGGGGCAAGTTTTTGTCAGGTTGATATAATAAGTCCTGTGCCAAGGTCTAGGCCTTGAAGGACTTCGGGAAGTCAGATGTGGAGGGGGGCGAGGCCAACTTTTAAGGCTAGGGCTAGGGTGAATAGGGTGGCTGGAAGAGGATGTGTTATGTGTTGAATGTCTCACTGTCCTGTTAGTCAGGCGTTTGTTGTGGTTGCAAAGAGGAGGGTGGAAGCTGCAGTTGCTTGTGTAAGGAAATATTTTAGGGTTGCTTCGACTGCCCGAGGGTGGTGATATTGGGCTATCAGTGGGAGAATGGCAAGTGTGTTGATCTCAAGCCCCATTCAGGCTAGGAATCAGTGGGAGCTTGCAAATGTGATCGTGGTTCCAATGCCCAGCGCGAATAACAGAGTGGACGAGAGTATAGGGCTCATCAGTAACGGAAGGATTTTAACCTACATTGCCGGGGTATGGGCCCGAAAGCTTACTTAGCTTACCTTACTAGGAAATGGTGTAGTGGAAGCACTGAGAGTTTTGATCTCTCCGGGTAGGGTTCGAGTCCCTTTTTTCTAAGGAGTTGGGGGGAATTTAACCCCCATAATTCACTCTATCAAAGTGGCCCTTTACTTCAGGCACAGCTCCGGGGCTAAAGTTGAGGGGGCAAGCCCGCAAGTGCGATAGGGAGCGCCAGGTGTCAGATGATGAGGGCAAGTGTCAATGGCAGGAAGTTTTTTCAGATTAAGTGCATTAGTTGGTCGTAGCGGAAGCGGGGGTAGGAGGCCCGAACCCATAGGAAGAGGACGGAGAGAAGGGCTGCTTTGGTCATGAGGTTGATGGCGGTTAGTTCGGGGATTGTAGGGGCGTGGAGGGCACCTAGGAACAGGGTTGCAGAGAGCGTGTTTATAAGTAAAATATTAGCGTACTCTGCGAGGAAAAAGAGGGCGAAGGGACCTCCCGCATACTCTACATTGAAGCCTGAGACGAGTTCAGATTCACCCTCAGTGAGGTCAAAGGGAGCTCGGTTGGTCTCTGCTAGCGTAGAAATATATCATATTGCGGCCAGGGGTCAGGCAGGGAAGATTAGTCAGATGCTTTCTTGGGCGGTGTTGAAGGTTTGAAGAGTAAAGCCTCCTGTAAAGATAATGGCGCTGAGCAGAATTAGTCCTAAGCTAACTTCATATGAAATGGTTTGGGCAACGGCTCGGAGGGCTCCGATGAGAGCATATTTTGAGTTGGATGCCCAACCTGAGCCAAGGATAGAGTAGACAGCAAGGCTGGAGAGGGCTAAGATAAATAGGATGCCAAGGTTAAGGTCAATAACGGGGTAGGGTAAAGGTATTGGTGCTCAAAGTGTAAGGGCTAATGTGAGGGCTAGCATAGGGGTGGCAATAAATAGGATGGGGGAAGAGGTGGAAGGGCGAATGGGCTCCTTAATAAAAAGTTTGATGCCATCAGCGATTGGCTGGAGGAGGCCGTAGGGGCCTACAATATTAGGCCCTTTTCGTAATTGTATATAGCCTAGCACTTTACGTTCAAGTAAGGTGAGGAAAGCAACGGCTAGGAGGACGGGAACAATGAAGGCTAAGGGGCTAATAATGTGAGTTATTATAGTGTGAATCATAGTTAAGGAGAGGACTTGAACCTCTGTGGAAAGGGCTTAGATCTTTTGCAATTGCCGAGCTCTGCCATCTTAACAAGCCATTTTCTTAGGCTGTAGTACCTACAAATAAATGTGTCCTTTTATCTGTTTTAGTTGCTTACATCAGGTAAGGGTAGGGCGTGCTTAAAGTATGGGCCCTTTCTTTTCGGTCCTTTCGTACTAGAAAAGATTAAAGCATAGATAGAAACTGACCTGGATTGCTCCGGTCTGAACTCAGATCACGTAGGACTATTAATCGTTGAACAAACGAACCCTTAATAGCGGTTGCACCATTAGGATGTCCTGATCCAACATCGAGGTCGTAAACCCTCTTGTCGATGGGGGCTCTGAAAGAGGATAGCGCTGTTATCCCTAGGGTAACTAGGTTCGTTGATCGGCTTTGCCGGATCTGTATTGGTCAGAAATTCTGTTTATTAGAGCGGGAGCTCTTAGTTGTGGCAGCAAAATGCTTCCATTCCACGCGGGGGTTGTGTAGTTCCCCGTGGTCGCCCCAACCAAAGACACTAGGACAGGGTTCAGTTAGTTCAGTCCTTTGTTAGGGGGTTTTGACGTGGTCTGTCTAGGTGTCTAAAGCTCCATAGGGTCTTCTCGTCTTATGGGGAGATTCCCGCTTCTGCACGGGAAGATCAATTTCATTGACATGAAAAAGGAGACAGTTAAGCCCTCGTTTTACCGTTCATACGGGTCTCTATTTAGAAGACAAGTGATTGCGCTACCTTTGCACGGTCAAAATACCGCGGCCGTTAAACACATGGTCATTGGGCAGGCTGGACCTCTTATTCGTTGATTGCAAGAGGCGATGTTTTTGGTAAACAGGCGAGGCTTTATGTGTTTGCCGAGTTCCTTCTTTTTCTGTTAGTCTTTCCTCGGGGGCACACCAGTGTGGGTTCAACGGTTGAGTATTGAGTGTTTTTCTAGTTGGCGGGTTTGTTGTTCAAGGCCCTCTTTGTTTGGGTCCGTTAAGGTTCGGCGGGGAGTCCGATCCGAGTTACACTTGTGCGTGGAGAGAGGCGTATTTGCCCTCTTATTACTCATATTAGCATGGTCGCTCCCATGGTTGCATGGGACGGCCTGGTAAGGTTAGGGGGTTAAGATGGGGTTGTCAGGATTAGGGGTGGTAATTATATTTGAGCTTTAACGCATTCTATAGGGGTGGCTGCTCTTAGGCCCACCAAAACATTTTACCTTGGAATTTGAATGTGATCTATACCCTCCTGGGAAAGTTGTGTCTTGTGTTAAAGGGGCTGTACCCCCTTTAACTAACTCTTTCGATTTCTTTGGTTGTCCGGGGGTGAAGACGGGGTTGAGGGGAGAATTCGAAAGGCTGAACTTCTATTCATTTCTCAGGCAACCAGCTATAACTAGGTTCGATAGGTCTGTCACCGCTACTCAAAGCTCATCCCACTCTTTTGCTACAGAGATGGGTTCGCCCTATTTTAGGCTGTCTTGAAGTAGCTCACGTAGTTTCGGGGAATCAAACTAAAGTGCTCTTTGCTTGAGATTTTCTGGCTAACTCATGATGCAAAAGGGTACGAGTGTAAATCTCTGCTTTTTGGGGCTTTACTGGTTTGTTTCATTTCTCTTTCAGCATTCCCTTGCGGTACTTTCTCTATGGCGCGACGGTTCCTTTTCTGTCGCCCGTACTTGGGAGGAAAAATGGTTTGTTTAGTACAATTTTGAGTGTTTTAGGGGGTATTGATGGGAATTTGTTGTTTTTGGCTGGGGCGGCTAGCTAATGGGCGTCAGGGCGATCCGACTTGCACGGATAACTGATCAGTGTAAGGGAACTGCTATATTGCTTTAGCTACATCCTGATTGTTTATTCCAAGTGCACCTTCCGGTACACTTACCATGTTACGACTTGCCTCCTCTTTACTATAATGGGGTTTTATTTAATTGAATTTGATTAGTCTCGGGGAGGGTGACGGGCGGTGTGTGCGCGCTTCAGGGCCAATTTCAGCGGGACGCTCTATTTCCCGCTTACTGCTAAATCCTCCTTCAGGCGTGTGTTTCAACACGTCATCCGTGTTCTCTATGCTAGAGAATGTAGCCCATTTCTTCCCCCTCCATACGCTACACCTCGACCTGGCGTTTAGGGCTGTACCAATTTCGCTTACTATTAGTCTTTCACAAGGTAAGCTGACGACGGCGGTATATAGGCGGAAAGGACAAGGAAGGGTGAGGTTGAACGGGGATTATCGGTTCTAGAACAGGCTCCTCTAGGTGGGTCTAAAGCACCGCCAAGTCCTTTGGGTTTTAAGCTAATGCTCGTAGTTCCCAGGCGGACAACAGGTGTATGGTGTTGTCAATGTTTAGGGCTAAGCATAGTGGGGTATCTAATCCCAGTTTGTACCTTAGCTTTCGTGGGTTCAAGATTGTAAAGCCACTTTCGTGGGCGGGCTTCTCCTCTTCGGTGTGCGTATAACAGCCTTGAAGGGGTTCGGCTTTAGTAATTGGGGTTCTCTAACCACTCTTTACGCCGTGGACTATCGACTTGGGCCTCTCGTATAACCGCGGTGGCTGGCACGAGTTTGACCGGCCCTCTTAGCTTTTACTAAGTCAAGTTTTCACTTATGGCTTAAGGTTTATCACTGCTGAATTCCCTTGAGGGTGTGGCAAAGCAAGGTGTCGTGGGCTACGGCGGGTTGTGCCTGATACCAGCTCCTTGTTCCCGGGCGGGGAGCTATTAGGGCATTCTCACAGGGGTGCGGATACTTGCATGTGTAAATATAGCTAAAGTTGATAGTAAAGTCAGGACCAAGCTTTTGTGCTCACGGAGCTTTCTAGGGCTCATCTTAACATCTTCAGCGTTATGCTTTAAAATTAAGCTACGTTAGC